AGGGGAGATTCGACCTCCTAGAGTTCAACTCCCGCTCTCAACCCATGAACAATATGAGTCCGAAGCTTCTTTCGTAACTCCCGGAATTTCTTCGTAGTGACTCCGTTCCATGCCTCATTTCATAGGGAAGCCCAAAGTGGCTCTATTTCATTCTATTTCACTTCCTAGCACTTCCTATCATTTAATATCCATCCCTTTGGTCTTATTTACATAAGAGATGTCATTTATAGTCTATCTCTTTCTATATATGGAAAGTCAAGAAATTCTCATCGAAACATCGAGAAATTGTGCATATAGAAAACTCTAAAGAAAGAAAAAAAGGAGACCCATGCCATGATTTTCAAATCTTTTCTACCTTTTCTACTTAGTAGTCTAAGTTTCTCGATGAGGATAATTAATTCGGTCGTTGTGGTCGGACTCTATTATGGATTTCTGACCACATTCTCCATAGGTCCCTCTTAGATCTTCTTTCTTCAATCTTGGATTAGGGAAGAAGGAGATATTCGCGACTACTGGCGGTTTCATTATGGGGCAGCTCATGATCTTCATATCGATCTATTATCCACCTCTGCATCTATTCTTTCTTAGCTAAACGGGTGGAAGATCCATCCAATTTGGTTATATCATGGACTCGAAAAGCGGATCTGAATGTGACTGAAATGCACGATCTTCACAGGTATCACTTTTCACGATACCTAAAAGATGGAATAGCGATTTTCGAACCATTTCCTATACGAGAATGGTTTCCATTACTTTGAGAAATGGATTCTATATCAAACTATAGCTATTGCATTAAAGAAGAAAAGAAACTAATAGAAGTCGAAGACGCGGAATGGTAGTGAATAGAGAGAAAGATTCTTCTGATTTTCTTGTTCCTGAAAATATTCTATCTATCTCCTAGACGCCGTAGAGAATTGAGAATTTTCATGTCTTTCAATTCTCGTACTCGTAATTGGAAAGTTACGGAAGGAGGTCCATCATTTTGCAATGAAAACAACATAAAAAACTCTGGACAATTTCGAAATCAGGCCAAGCGTCTTAATACATATGCAAAAAAATTCATTATTGGCCCACCATTGATTAGAAGATTTAGCTTGTATGAATCGCTATTGGTTTGATACGAATAATGGCAGTCGTTTCAGTATGTTAAGGATACAGATGTATCCACAATTCATTTAGAGTTACTTAATAGCCTATTTCTTATACCATATCTCTATCCCGTGAAATTCTCGAGCCGAAAGATGGATGCATATGCTGTGTTTCATTTTGCTAAACGATATCAATTAAATGGTGTATCAATTCCATAAATTGGATATAGCAATAAATAAATCAGCAAAATTCTTTTATTTTAGATAGAAGAAATGTTTCTTCTATCTAAAATAAAAGAATGTACCCTTCTATCCAAATCCAATTTGCATCGATAAAATAAATCCAAATTCCAGTAGTAGATGAATAATTGCAAATTTTTGTGTGTACGAGATTAGAATAACTTCAAAATAACTGACATAATTTTGTATTTTTCCTGATCAGAAAAATACATGAAAAAGAAAGGAGGTAGAAAAATTTTGGGATTTATGGTTAAAGAAGAAAAAGAAGAAAACAGGGGTTCTGTTGAATTTCAAGTATTCAGTTTCACCAATAAGATACGGAGACTTGCTTCACATTTGGAATTACACAAAAAAGATTTTTCATCGGAAAGAGGTCTACGAAGACTTTTGGGAAAACGTCAACGTTTGCTGGCTTATTTGGCAAAGAAAAATAGAGTACGTTATAAGAAATTAATCAGTCAGTTGGATATTCGGGAGAAGTAATTTAATCGTTCGAATTTTTTTCTTATTTTATTAGTAGTCTTATAGTAGTCTTAGATTTTTCATTTTGATGAGCCTCGTTTTGAGGAATTCATGGAATAATCCATTTTCATGGAATAATGAATTAAGGAAGAAAGGATATGAGTCTACCGCTTACAAGAAAAGATCTCATGATAGTCAATATGGGCCCTCAGCACCCATCAATGCATGGTGTTCTTCGACTGATCGTTACTCTCGATGGTGAAGATGTTATTGATTGTGAACCCATATTAGGCTATTTACACAGAGGAATGGAAAAAATCGCGGAAAACCGAACTATTATACAATACTTACCTTATGTAACACGGTGGGATTATTTAGCTACTATGTTTACAGAAGCAATAACGGTAAATGCACCAGAATTCTTGGAGAATATTCAAATACCCCAAAGAGCCAGCTATATTAGGGTAATTATGTTAGAGTTGAGCCGTATAGCTTCTCACTTGTTATGGCTTGGACCTTTTATGGCGGATCTAGGCGCACAGACCCCTTTTTTCTATATTTTTAGAGAGAGAGAATTGATATATGATCTATTTGAAGCTGCTACAGGTATGCGAATGATGCATAATTACTTTCGCATCGGAGGGGTAGCCGCCGATCTACCTTATGGATGGGTCGATAAATGTTTAGATTTCTGTGATTATTTTTTACGAGGAGTTGTTGAATATCAACAACTTATTACACGGAATCCCGTTTTTTTAGAACGAGTTGAAGGAGTCGGTTTTATTAGCGGAGAAGAAGCAGTAAATTGGGGCTTATCGGGACCGATGTTACGAGCTTCTGGAATACAATGGGATCTTCGTAAAGTTGATCCTTATGAGTCTTACAACCAATTCGATTGGAAAGTCCAATGGCAAAAAGAAGGGGATTCATTAGCTCGCTATTTAGTACGAATGGGTGAAATGAGGGAATCCATCAAAATTATTCAACAGGCTGTAGAGAAAATTCCTGGAGGCCCTTATGAGAATTTAGAAGTCCGACGCTTTAAGAAAACAAAGAATTCCGAATGGAATGATTTTGAATATCGATTTCTTGGTAAAAAACCTTCGCCCAATTTTGAATTGTCAAAGCAAGAGCTTTATGTAAGAGTGGAAGCTCCAAAAGGTGAATTAGGAATTTATCTGGTAGGAGATGATAGTCTTTTCCCCTGGAGATGGAAAATTCGTCCACCCGGTTTTATTAATTTGCAAATTCTTCCTCAACTAGTTAAAAAAATGAAATTGGCTGATATCATGACGATATTAGGTAGTATAGATATCATTATGGGGGAAGTTGATCGTTGAAATGATAATAGATAGGGTAGAGATAGAAACTATCAATTCTTTTTCGAAATCGGAATTATTAAAAGAAGTCTATGGACTGATATGGATTCTACCCATTTTGACCCTCCTACTGGGAATCACAATAGAAGTACTCGTAATTGTGTGGTTAGAAAGAGAAATATCCGCATCGATACAACAACGTATTGGTCCTGAATATGCTGGCCCCCTGGGACTGCTTCAAGCTATAGCCGATGGAACTAAGCTACTTTTTAAGGAGGATATCCTGCCATCCCGAGGAGATATTCCTTTATTTAGCATTGGACCTTCTATAGCGGTCATATCAATTTTATTAAGTTTTTTAGTTATCCCTTTGGGATATCGTTTTGTTTTAGCCGATCTTAGTATTGGTGTTTTTTTATGGATTGCCATTTCAAGTATTGCTCCTATTGGTCTTCTTATGGCAGGATATAGCTCAAATAATAAATATTCTTTTTCAGGCGGTCTACGAGCTGCTGCTCAATCTATTAGTTATGAAATACCATTAACTTTTTGTGTGCTAGCAATATCTCTACGTGTGATTCGTTAAAATAGGATCTTTTTCCTCCAAAATCCATTGAATATTTATCTTCCTTTTCTTATTCTGTATTCGGGTTGGTAAGTTAAACTAGATAGCTATATGAGTGAAACAAAACAGCTTATTAATTTGTAGTAAAAAGAAAAAATCTCATTTCCTACGTACAAGAAAAAAGTTGAAGTAAACATAAGTAGTGTAAACTCTTTACCCCAAGGTTGAGATTTTTTGATTAGTCATCATATCTTGAAGCGGGCAAGAATAAAGGATTCGCGATATGGAATTCCATTACTAGAATATTCCGAGTTATTACTATAACTTAGAATCATAAGGGGAATCCATCAAAAATTAGTGAGGGGTTAGGAACACTAAAGTACATAAAGGATTAGTAATGAGGGAATCTAAGGCATTAGAGATTTTTCCTCATAAAAGGAATCATAATAAGGACTTGAAATTGGTGGAAATGATCAAGTAGTACTTTCTTCGGATTCCGATCCAGAGTATGTTCCCTTTCACTTGTTAAAGAAATGGCTATCAAGAACGAATTAATCCTTTATTCCTTTTTTCTTTTTAAGTACCCTTCCCCGGGGAAAGAAGAATAGGACAAAAGATATGGAATGCAATACAAAAAAAAGATATTTATTTATTCTTTCCTTCCTCTATTCATATTAATACAGAATTCCTCATGAATTAATCCCTAATTCTTTTCATTTATTAATTGCTATAACGAGTGTTTTATTCCAAGATTAAGTTATTACTGAACAAAGAAAAATTTTCATTATATTATAAAGGACGAGATCAATTCGGAAGCGCTTTTTCTTATTCTAGCAGACGGAATTCCTTTGGTCTAATTTAGGACTTTCCAATCGATTTTATCTTACCTAATTCTATCTATGCCCAGGGGGATAATACCGAAACGAAACAACCCTTTCCTTTTTTCTGATCATAGAGAAGCCGTATGAAGCTAAGGTTTCATGTACGGTTTTGGAATAGCGGTGGGAACTGTGATGTTATCATCGACTATGATTATCTAACAGTTCAAGTACAGTTGATATAGTTGAAGCACAGTCAAAATATGGTTTTTTTGGATGGAATCTTTGGCGTCAGCCTATAGGTTTTCTGGTTTTTCTAATTTCTTCTTTGGCAGAATGTGAAAGATTACCCTTTGATTTACCAGAAGCAGAGGAAGAATTAGTAGCAGGTTATCAAACCGAATATTCCGGTATCAAATATGGTTTATTTTATCTTGTTTCTTACCTAAATTTATTAGTTTCCTCTTTATTTGTAACAGTTCTCTACTTAGGCGGGTGGAATTTCTCTATTCCCTATATATCCTTTTTTGAATTTTTCCAAATGAATAAAATGGTTGGAATTTTGGAAATGACAATGGGTATCTTTATTACATTAACTAAAGCTTATTTATTTCTCTTCATTTCTATCACAATAAGATGGACTTTACCCAGGATGAGAATGGATCAGTTATTAAATCTTGGATGGAAATTTCTTTTACCTATTTCCCTGGGCAATCTCTTATTAACAACTTCTTCCCAACTTGTTTCACTATAAATAAGATAATACAATAACAGTAAGAATATTTTCAACACAAAAGTTCTCTCAAACAAGAGAAAGAAACATACCTTTTTCATAGATATTTAGAATATGTTCCCTATGGTAACTGGGTTCATGAGTTATGGTCAACAAACAATACGCGCTGCAAGGTACATTGGTCAAAGTTTCATAATTACCTTATCCCACACAAATCGTTTACCTATAACGATTCACTACCCTTATGAAAAATCAATTACATCGGAGCGTTTCCGGGGGCGAATCCACTTTGAATTTGATAAATGTATTGCTTGTGAAGTATGTGTTCGCGTATGCCCGATAGATCTACCCCTTGTGGATTGGAGATTTGAAAAGGATATTAAAAGGAAACAATTGCTTAATTATAGTATTGATTTCGGAGTTTGTATATTTTGTGGTAATTGTGTTGAGTACTGCCCGACAAGCTGTTTATCAATGACTGAAGAATATGAACTTTCTACTTATGATCGTCATGAATTGAATTACAATCAAATTGCTTTGAGTCGGTTACCAATCTCCATAATGGGAGATTACACAATTCAAACAATTAGGAATTCGACTCAAAGTAAAATAGACGAAGAAAAATCTTGGAATTCAAGAACGGTTACTAATTATTAGTTACTAGGATTTTTCTTTTTTGTTAGAAAAATCCAATAGTTTTTTATTAACTATAAAGAAAAACGAATAACTACTGCTTATTGCAAATTATTCCTGATTTAAAATGAGAGTAGATTTTCGTGATGTGATTTCTAACTATACAACTTATATACAAAAAAATATCCTAATCCCTTTTTCCTTCCTTGAATCTTTTAGTTTTAGTCAGTTCATGAAAAATTTTATACTATTAATTTCTTCTTATCCATAATGGATTTACCTGGACCAATACATGAGATTCTTGTGCTATTTGGGGGATTTGTTCTTCTACTAGGAGGTCTAGGAGTAGTATTACTTACCAACCCAATTTATTCTGCCTTTTCGCTGGGATTAGTTCTTGTTTGTATATCCTTATTCTATATTTTATTGAATTCCTACTTTGTAGCTGTCGCACAACTTCTTATTTATGTGGGAGCTATAAATGTTTTGATCATATTTGCCGTAATGTTCGTAAATGGCTCAGAATGGTCTAAAAATAAGAATTATTGGACTATTGGAGATGGGTTCACTTCACTCGTTTGTATAACTATTCTTTTTTCACTAATGACTACTATCCCAGATACGTCATGGTATGGAATTCTTTGGACTACAAGATCAAACCAAATAGTAGAACAGGGTCTCATAAATAACGTTCAACAAATTGGGATTCATTTAGCAACTGATTTTTATCTTCCGTTTGAACTCATTTCCATAATTCTTCTAGTTTCTTTAATAGGTGCAATTACTATGGCTCGGCAATAAGAAATACTTAGAATTAGTCAAAATTCTTAGAATTTCAAATCGAAAATAAATAACTAAAGAATCACAATTTTGATTTAGTAAAACCCATCTACTGCCAACAAATACCTTCTTTTCTCTTTTGTTGTGTAACTGTTCTATTCTAATTAATGGAATCGGTTCAATTCTTGTCCTCATATTGAAATGAATCGAGATTGATAAGGAGTTAGTTAATGATGTTTGAGCATGTACTTTTTTTTAGTGTCTATTTATTTTCGATTGGTATCTATGGATTGATCACAAGCCGAAACATGGTTAGAGCTCTAATATGTCTTGAACTTATACTGAATTCAATTAATCTAAATCTCGTAACATTTTCTGATCTATTTGATAGTCGCCAATTAAAAGGAGACATTTTCGCAATTTTTGTTATAGCCCTTGCGGCTGCTGAAGCAGCTATTGGACTATCCATTCTTTCTTCCATCCATCGTAACAAGAAATCAACTCGTATCAATCAATCTAATTTTTTGAATAATTAGACATAAAATCCTCTAAACAAAGGCGCACATATAATAATAATATCAAATATTAAGATGAATAGAAATCGAATACTATTTTCTTATTATTTTATAATATCTATTTTTTGATTAGGTTATTACATAGTATTCTTTTTTACTTATTGAATTTTTGCAATTCATTGATATTGCAATTTGAATATTGCAATAATTTATATTGAAAAGACGATAGCCAATAAATTGGCTAATTCGAATTCGTATGTACAATTCGTATAATTATGATTGTTGAAGCCAAAAATTCAAGTCTCTTGGCTCTTTTCACGCTTTCTCACAAACGGATTAAGAAATATATTGCATTATTTTATTTATTTATTTGTTGAAGTTTGGATAAACCATTGCTTCGTCTGGTGTCTACAATACATATGACTCATATAGTACTAATTTCATTTTTACCAGATCGAAAATTTTTATGTTGAAAAGGAAAATTTATAGATCCAATGTCACATTCCGTAAAAATTTATGATACATGTATAGGATGCACTCAATGTGTACGAGCTTGTCCAACAGATGTATTAGAAATGATACCCTGGGATGGGTGTAAAGCCAAGCAAATTGCTTCCGCGCCGAGAACCGAAGATTGTGTGGGTTGTAAGAGATGCGAATCTGCCTGCCCAACAGATTTTTTAAGTGTCCGCGTTTATTTAGGGCCTGAAACAACCCGCAGCATGGCTCTATCTTATTGATACGTTACAAAAAACTCCACTTGAATCGTCTGATTCCTCTTTACCGAGGAAGCCTGTGCTCGCTTATTTCGAGCACGGGCTTTTCTGGTCAAAACATATCTTCTCTTTATCACTTTATCATGAGTTATTTTCCTTGGTTAACAATACTTGTTGTTTTGCCGATATTTGCAGGTTCATTAATTTTCTTTTTACCTCATAGGGGAAACAAAATCGTTAGGTGGTATACTATATCTATTTGTTTATTAGAATTCCTTCTAATGACTTATGCATTCTGTTATCATTTCCAATTGGAGGATCCCTTAATCCAATTAAAGGAGGATTCTAAATGGATAGATGTCTTTGATTTCCACTGGAGATTGGGAATCGATGGACTTTCATTAGGATCTATTTTATTGACAGGATTTATCACTACTTTAGCTACTTTAGCAGCTTGGCCAGTTACCCGGAATTCGCGATTATTCTATTTCCTGATGCTAGCAATGTATAGTGGTCAAATAGGATTATTTTCTTCGCGAGACCTTTTACTTTTTTTTATCATGTGGGAGTTAGAATTAATTCCTGTTTACTTACTTTTATCCATGTGGGGGGGAAAGAGGCGTCTGTATTCAGCTACAAAATTTATTTTGTATACTGCAGGCGGTTCCATTTTTTTCTTAATCGGAGTTCTAGGTATGGGCTTATATGGTTCCAACGAACCAAGATTAGATTTGGAAAGATTAATTAATCGATCATACCCTGCAACATTGGAAATACTATTTTATTTTGGCTTCCTTATTGCTTATGCTGTCAAATTGCCGATTATACCCCTACATACGTGGTTACCAGATACCCATGGGGAAGCGCATTACAGTACATGTATGCTTTTAGCGGGAATCCTATTAAAGATGGGAGCATACGGATTGATTCGGATCAATATGGAATTGTTACCTCATGCCCATTATCTATTTTCCCCCTGGTTGGTAATAATAGGAGCGATGCAAATAATCTATGCAGCTTCAACTTCTCTTGGTCAACGAAATTTCAAAAAAAGAATAGCCTACTCCTCCGTATCTCACATGGGTTTCATAATTATAGGAATTGGTTCCATAACCAACATTGGACTCAATGGAGCTATTTTACAAATACTATCCCATGGATTTATTGGTGCTACACTTTTTTTCTTGGCGGGAACGGCTTGTGATAGAATGCGTCTTGTTTATCTCGAAGAACTGGGGGGGATATCTATCCCAATGCCGAAAATTTTTACCATGTTTAGTAGCTTTTCAATGGCTTCTCTTGCCTTACCAGGAATGAGCGGTTTTGTTGCAGAATTAGTAGTATTTTTTGGACTAATTACTAGTCCAAAATTTCTGTTAATACCAAAAATGCTAATTACTTTTGTAATGGCAATTGGAATGATATTAACTCCTATTTTTTTATTATCTATGTTACGCCAGATGTTCTATGGATACAAGCTATTTCATGTTCCAAACGCAAATTTGGTGGATTCTGGACCACGAGAACTCTTTCTTTTAATCTGTATCTTTTTACCAGTAATAGGAATTGGTATTTATCCAGATTTTGTTCTCTCGCTATCGGTTGACAAGGTAGAGGCTCTCTTATCCAATTATTATCCTAAATAATTTTTTTTTACTAGTCCGCTCTATATTCCATAGTGGAAAAACCAAATAATTCAGAAAAAAGTAAAAAAGTCTAATTAGATCTATCTCGAATTTTTGAGAACCCTTTGAGAAGGCGTTCAAGGGTTCTCAAATCAAACAAAAATGGAAAAACTTTCATTTCACGAAGGTTTTATGTTATGTAATCATTTAGATGGTAATGTAAATGCACCATAACTATGTAAACCTATTCCTAATAGATTGATACCAAAATAGCAGATCCAAATTATAAGAAATCCTATCGAAGCTACAAGTGCGGAATTCGTACCCTTCCAATTTGGATTTGTTCTACTATGTAAATAAATTGCGAATATGGTCCAAGTAATAAATGCCCAAGTTTCCTTAGGATCCCAATTCCAATAGGATCCCCACGCCTCATTAGCCCATACTGCTCCACAAAGAATACCTATGGTTAAAAGGGTAAACCCTAGGCTAATGACACGATAACTCCAAGAATCCAAACGCTCAATTAATTGATATTTGTAATAATTTGGAAATGAAGGAAAAGAGGTGTTTTTTAAAGCACTTCTTTTTACATAGAAATATTCAATCTCACTAAACTCACTAAAGAAAAATGTTTTATTTAAAACATTTTTTTTCTTTTCTAAAAAGAAATTGAAATTCTTTCGAAATTTAATGATTAGAAGAGCGGCGGATAATAAGGATCCGCACAAAAGAGTTGCATAGCTTAGTAACATCATACTGACATGCATCATTAACCACTGAGATTGTAGAGCAGGTACTAGTATTGTGGATTGATGCATTTCAGTTAAAAGACCCGACGTGGCAAAGCCTTGCGTTAAAATAGTACTTGGCGTAGTTATTGTGCTTAAATCATTTTTAGAGTTCTGTATCTTAGGAATCGTATGAAGAATATACAGAGCCCATGAAAGGAAGATCAATGACTCATATAAATTACTTAATGGAAAATGTCCCGAAGAAGCCCAACGAGAAACTAAGAATCCTGTTATAGAGAAAAAAGTAGCTATCATTCCTTTTTCTGACGAATCACGTAATCCCCCAAGTTCACGAACTAATAAGGTTATCAAATGAATTGTAATCACAATTGAAATGGTTGAGAAAGAGATATGAGTTAGTATATGTTCTAAAGTTGCAAATAGCATAAGGAGAAGGTCCCATTACAAAATTGGAAATTTCGAATTGAATCCATTTTCTAATCTATTGTATTCTTTTTTGAGAATGCCGCCACTCGGACTCGAACCGAGATGCTTGAGCACTGCTTCCTAAGAGCAGCGTGTCTACCAATTTCACCATGGCGGCTAACTTTAAATAATAGGGAAGTTAAAAGAATAATAGTTATTTTCTCGCAAATCGTCGAGATTGGGAGAGTCCATAGAATTTAGGAACATTAGAATCTTCATTAAAATGGACTTCGTTTGGTAGTATCATTGGGGATTTTTTTAACAATAAACTCTTGCTTTGCCCAATAGAAACAAAGCTTGAAAGAGTTGGAACTGTTTTTTCTCAGTTGCAATATAGAACTCATTTTTTTTCTAATTAGTTTCTCATTGAAATAAAAAAAAATCTTTCAATCTATCCATTAGAATTTCTAGAATTTCATCATTAAATACAAAGAATTTTGGATTTTAGCAAAATTTCTAGAATGAAAGCCTTTATGCCCTTATTAATATGATTTACCAAGCCTAAACCTATTTTTTTGTGGATTTTTGATAAGATAGGTAGAAGTTGTAAGTCCTATTGCAAGAATACTCTACTTTTCATAATAGAATCCTCATAATAAAATATGAGGATTCTATTATGAAAAGTTCGTTGATAGGAAAAGAATACTTAGGACACAGTATACCAAAAACTTTTGTTCTATATATCAGAGGGGTTAGTTCTAAGAATATTGTACCGAGGAATTCGACACATAAAAGTACATTCATTAATTAATCCGAATTATTCATATTAAATAATTGGAATTTCTTTGGGATAGGTCAATTCAGATTATTCCAAAACCAGATTATTTGTTTGTTTGTTGCCCAGAAAAACCCTTTGGTTTTGGATGCTCGCTGCCGCTGGAAAATGATCTTGATTTTGCTAAAGAATAAGATTGTACTATGGAAAAATAAGTCTTTTTCTTCCAAAGATTTTTACGAATACGCTTTTTTGACATCGAAGTACGTTTTTTTGGAACTGCCATTCAAAAAGGAGATTACTTTTTTCTAGTTGTATGTGAAAGACATCTATTGCCGCAAATCAATTCTTCTTTCTGTTTTTTCTTAGTATTTATACTTAGATACTGAACTGAAATTCTGAATTCTTTTTTACTTTATTTTCTCTAATGCGGATAAGACAAGAATTTTTTAGCATATTTTTCATATATATTTTATACTTTGTTTTAATAATATAGAATATATACAAAGGTTTTCTATTTAAATCAATTTATATATTAAGTATACTCCATATATAGATCTACGGCCTATCCCCCATATAAGATGGGGGGATAAAAGGAAGGGAAAATTCAAATAGTTAATTAAGTTCAGAATGGTATTCCATAATGGAATTCCAATCAAAACAAAAAAAAAATACTTAGTCTCTTAAACAAGACATTCTAAAACTTAGGTAATTCTAGTCATTAGGATTTCAGTTCTATATGAAGTAAGGAATATTCGATAATTTCCTATAAACATAGGTTTTCATTGGAATTCAATCAATCAGTTACGAAACATGAGAGCTGCTTCATCTTCATTTTAATAGAAAGAAATACAAAAATGAATAGAAAGTAAAATGATTCAATCCTTTTTTGTATTTTAACAAATATCCTTCTTTAGGTAATAACTAGGTAACAAAGTTAGTTAATTAACTTTTTGAATTTAACCAAGTAAACCCATTCTGAATTTTTGATTATTTCAATGAGAGAAATTTGGAAAAATTCAGAATTCCAGTATTTTGTCTTATTCTTATTTTTTGGAATTCCTTCAGAAAGAGATAAGAATTGGTTTGGTGAATCGGAAACAATTTTATTTTTTAGAAAAATTTCAAGTAAAAATTGCAATTTCTTTTCTTATGGAACATACATATCAATATGCATGGGTAATCCCTCTTCTCCCACTTCCAGTTATTATGTCAATGGGGTTTGGACTTATTCTTATTCCGACAGCAACAAAAAATCTTCGTCGCATATGGGCTTTTCCTTGTGTTTTACTCTTAAGTATAGCTATGGTATTCTCAGTTCACCTATCTATTCAACAAATAAATGGAAGTTCTATCTATCAATATCTATGGTCTTGGACCGTCAATAATGATTTTTCCTTAGAATTTGGATACTTGATCGACCCGCTTACTTCTATTATGTTAATACTAATTACTACTGTAGGAATCCTCGTTCTTATTTATAGTGACGATTATATGTCTCACGATGAAGGATATTTGAGATTTTTTGTTTATATAAGTTTTTTCAATACTTCCATGTTGGGATTGGTTACTAGTTCCAATTTGATACAAATTTATTTTTTTTGGGAACTTGTGGGAATGTGTTCCTATTTATTGATAGGCTTTTGGTTTACACGGCCAATTGCAGCGAGTGCTTGTCAAAAAGCTTTTGTAACTAATCGTGTAGGGGATTTTGGTCTGTTATTAGGAATTTTAGGTTTTTTTTGGATAACAGGTAGTTTAGAGTTTCGGGATTTGTTCAAAATAGCTAATAACTGGATTCCTAATAATGGGATTAATTCCTTACTTACTACTTTGTGTGCTTTTTTATTATTCCTTGGTGCAGTTGCGAAATCTGCACAATTCCCTCTTCACGTATGGTTACCCGATGCTATGGAAGGACCCACTCCCATTTCGGCTCTTATACACGCAGCAACTATGGTTGCTGCGGGGATTTTTCTTCTAGCTCGACTTCTTCCTCTTTTCATATCCCTACCTTTAATAATGAGTTTCATTTCTTTAGTAGGTACAATAACACTCTTCTTAGGAGCTACTTTAGCTCTTGCTCAGAGAGATATTAAAAGAAGCTTAGCCTATTCTACAATGTCTCAATTGGGTTATATGATGTTAGCTCTAGGTATAGGTTCTTATCAAGCTGCTTTATTCCATTTGATCACTCATGCTTATTCGAAAGCTTTATTGTTCTTGGGATCCGGATCCATTATTCATTCAATGGAACCTCTTGTTGGATATTCACCAGATAAAAGTCAGAATATGGTTCTTATGGGTGGTTTAAGAAAATACGTTCCAATTACAAGAACTACTTTTTTATGGGGTACGCTTTCTCTTTGTGGTATTCCACCTCTTGCTTGCTTCTGGTCCAAAGATGAAATCCTTAGTAATAGTTGGTTGTATTCACCCTTTTTTGGAATAATAGCCTCTTTTACTGCAGGATTAACTGCGTTTTATATGTTTCGGATATATTTACTTACTTTTGATGGGTACCTGCGTGTTCATTTTCAAAATTACAGTAGCACTAAAGAGGGTTCGTTGTATTCAATATCCTTATGGGGAAAAAGGATACCCAAAGGAGTGAATAGAGATTTCATTTTATCAACAACGAAGAGTGGAGTTTCTTTTTTTTCACAAAATATATCCAAAATTCATGGTAATACAAGAAATAGGATAGGGTCCTTTAGTACTTCCTTTGGGGCTAAAAACACTTTTGTCTATCCTCATGAAACGGGAAATACTATGCTATTCCCTCTTTTTATATTACTGCTTTTTACTTTGTTCATTGGATCCATAGGAATCCATTTTGATAATGGAGTAATGGATAATGGAATAGCGGAGTTAACCATATTATCAAAGTGGTTAACTCCCTCAATAAACTTTTTCCAGGAAAGTTCTAATTCTTCCATAAATTCATATGAATTTATCACTAATGCAATTTCTTCTGTAAGTCTAGCTATGTTTGGTCTATCCATAGCATATATCTTCTATGGATCCGCTTATTCCTTTTTTCAGAATTTGGATTTAATAAATTCTCTTGTAAAAGAGAGTCCGAAAAAGTTTTTTTCGGATCAAGTAAAAAAAAAGATATACAGTTGGTCATATAATCGTGGTTATATAGATATTTTCTATACTAGGGTCTTTACCCTGGGTATAAGAGGATTAACTGAACTAACGCAGTTTTTCGATAAGGGTGTCATTGATGGAATTACCAATGGAGTAGGTCTTGCTGGTTTTTGTATAGGAGAAGAAATTAAATATGTAGGGGGAGGGCGAATATCGTCTTATTTATTCTATTTTTTATGTTATGTATCCGTGTTCTTATTCTTTTTTCTTTCTTAACTTAAGGAATTCCCCCGTCTCCTGCCTAAAGAGCCCCCTTATTCCCCTTCCTATCTTCTTCCCCCATCTCTCCCCCTTTTCTACCATCTCTCTCTTTTTCTTTTTTCTATATCTCTTTCTTTTTCTTTTTTCTATCTCCCTCATTGTATAATAGTTCGGTTTTCCGCGATTTTTTCCATTCCTCTGTGTAAATAGCCTA